GCCGTCAAAGTGCCTATGGTACCAGTTCATATTTGGTTACCCGAAGCTCATGTAGAGGCACCTACGGCAGGATCCGTCATCTTGGCGGGAATTCTTTTAAAATTGGGAACCTACGGCTTTTTAAGATTTTCAATACCCATGTTTCCTGAAGCGACACTTTGTTTCACTCCTTTCATTTATACTTTAAGCGCGATTGCTATAATATATACTTCCTTGACCACTTTAAGACAGATCGATCTTAAGAAGATCATTGCTTACTCCTCAGTAGCTCATATGAATCTGGTGACTATTGGTATGTTTAGTCTGAACATACAGGGAATTGGAGGTAGCATTCTACTGATGTTAAGTCATGGACTGGTTTCTTCAGCCCTTTTTCTATGTGTTGGTGTTCTATATGACCGACATAAGACTCGACTTGTTAGATATTACGGAGGTTTAGTGAGCACCATGCCGAATTTCTCTACCATTTTCTTCTTTTTCACTTTGGCCAATATGAGTTTACCTGGTACTAGCAGCTTTATCGGGGAATTTCTCATCTTAGTAGGAGCTTTCCAAAGAAATAGCTTAGTAGCCACATTAGCAGCGCTTGGGATGATTTTAGGCGCGGCGTATTCCCTTTGGCTATATAATCGTGTGGTTTCTGGGAATTTAAAACCGGATTTCCTCCATAAATTCTCCGATCTAAATGGTAGAGAAGTTTTCATATTTATACCTTTTCTTGTTGGAGTTGTTTGGATGGGTGTTTACCCCAAAGTGTTCCCGGACTGCATGCATACATCCGTAAGTAACTTAGTGCAACATGGAAAATTTCATTGAGAGGAATCAGCAAAGAAAAGAAAAAGGGTCAACATCTTAATGTGTATTTGAGAGATTGTCCTCGGGCTGAGGAGTGCCCACATCTAAATAAAGTATGAAAAAAATTAGAAAAATAAGCGAGAACTTCTTTTTCATTTTGGCAAAAAAAAAGAAAGCTAAATATAGGAATTTTTTTTTTGGGGGGGGTGGTCCACCGACAGGGACAACTGCCAGCAATTGAAAGAAAGTTGCGAACAGACAAAATGAGGATGTTTGACACCTCGATTGTCCCGAAGCCCTCTCATGCGAATTAAATCAACTTAGTCAATGTTTTGTCCGGTTTTACTGAAGGCAAAAAGAGCCTGAAATTGTCCGGCACCTTCGCGCGCATATGTACATTCCGTCGTTAAAGTGCTCCTACCTTTCCTTTTCAAGGAGAAGCGGTTGAGAGCAATCGAGAAGAGCTACTCGACTAAAAGACGAGAGGAAGCGAGTGAAAAGGAAGGATAGGGGGAGGAAGATGACTATCTAAAGCCGATAGTCCAGTAGGTCCTTGTAAGGCGAGTGGAAGGAAGTGACTCGACCGATAGGTTGAGGAAGTCGGGCAGGTCTGGAGGTAGTGCCTCCTAAGAGATATGATAACTGCACCATTCAAGATCAATGCTTGCATCCGGAGATAGATGGGCGAAAGATGGACGAAAGCCCTTGAAAGTGGAACTGATTCTTATCTGGTTGTTCAAAGCCTGCCTACTTTTGATGACATGAGATTCAAGACCCCCCTTAAATAAAGTAAAGGCAGCTGATCCCGATTTCCTTGATCCTTCATCTGGCTGGGCTGTCGATAGAGTAAGCTGGATGTGCTAGTCGATCTTGTAACCCACGAAAGCTCAAGAAAGAGAATGTCCTCTCAAGGCCGGTCTTTCAACCGCCTCCTTGAAAAATCACCTGACATTCCTCTAGTTAATCTGTCGCGGGGTAGGGAGGTCCCTCTCTAGTTCAGAACCTTTCTTCCAAAGCCTCCCCCGATTCTACTTTTGGCAGGCCATGGTGCGGATAAAAGCTTGTGGGTTTTCTCCTGCTTATTCATTAGGGCGAGTGGATGTCAAGGGAGGGGATCATAGTCTTTCAACTCATCTGGAATATCACGGAGCAGCTTCGTGTCCCTGTTCCGGTCCCCGATGCAGCCCCGTCATCAGTAGCTAAAACCAAGGTCGGCCCTTCCCCATAAGGCCCCGGAAGTTGTATCTTATCGAGTGGACTTATCAGCATCACGCTTCAAAAAAAAGTGTCCAACTCTGCGCGTGACTCGCATTGGCAACTTTATCCCACCCTACATCAGCCGGTGTGTGTGAGCTTCGCTCCTTATAGCTATAGCTCTACACCGCCGCCGGCCACTTTCGTTCCTCTACCGTATCCATTGATGGGATTTCTTCTCGACTGGCGTATTACGCACTCGGGCCAATCTACTACACGCTAATAATGGTCTTTTGGATTTAATATCCTACAAAAATGGAAAGTGGTTGGCCGTTCGATCGAGTCCATCCCTTGAAGTCGTACCCTCCCAGGATGCATGAGTCTTCCGCCGATTGACAGAAATGCCGATTAAGCAATTCCTCCCATCCCGATAAAGGGAGTCACCCGTGATTCGATAGTTCCATTTTCCGCTGATGCAGGCCGATTGGGATCCCAGCAGTCAAACCACTGTCTTCGTTCCTCACCCTCCTTCCAATCAAATCTATTCTAAGGTGCCCGGAGGCAGGGGAAACAAAGGAGGGATTGATCGACCAACTTGAACAGATCCATAACCTGGTTCCATCTGTCCTGAATGAGGGAATTAAGGCGGGTATAGTCGAACTGGTTGATTCTAAGGTGGGTGATAAGCAGCTGTATCCGTATCAAGCCTACCATCTCTTCTCACGAAAGTCTTTCCATCCCGTCTCCGAAAGTTTTGAAATATCTGTGGCCCTGCTTCAAAGCCCATCTACACACTCCAGCTGCCTCCTTTTGAGCTAGTCAAGCAGGCGTTGAACACGGACTGAGACTCTCCCGCCCCTTCGACAGCAATTCCTGCACTTGACGTCGGATCTCCTCATTTTCAAATGGGGATAAGCGAGAAGCCGCTTTGCAGGGTAGACTCACTCCTACCTGCAACTAAATCTGCTTCTATATCCTCCTCTTATCTTAGGGGGTAATCAAGCCGGAAGAGTGTTGCAGAAAGATCTGCACTTCCCTTTTACAACATAGGAGGGAGGGGGCCTCCTTCCTAAAAAAAAAGCCTTTCCGATTGCCTCAGCCCTTATCTCTTAAAGCTACGGCATCCCACCGATCCTCGGCTCTGCTAGTTGGCTTTGCTATCAAGGCATAGCATTCTATGGACTCTTCCACCACGTCCAGAAATGCTATGCCAACACCTTTTCTCCTTAGCCAACCAAAGTCTTCTGATGGCAATAACCGCGTTTGCCGTTAAAAGTAAACCGGTGTTCTCCCTACGCAGGTAACACCCTACTCGTATTACCAGAGTGCTCGCCCCGGCCAACAAAGACCGTAATTACATAGATAACTGCTCCTCCCCTTCTCCGTCTTTAAGGCTTTAAGGCGAACCGTATGGCGGCTGGAAATAAAGACGACCTCACCTTCTCTTGATGTAGAAAAATCCCCTTTATTTGAGGGTAATACAGAATTAGCTCTATCTTATCCAATGGGAAACTTTAGAGTTCATCCTTTAGCTGTCCAGGCAGTGCAGTACTTCCTCTCGAGCATATTGGTGTATAGATCCTTCCCAGCCGGACAAGGAGCCTGTGTTACTAATTGGCTTGATAGTTCAAGTAGTAAAGGAGGTCTGTGGTAGTCAAGTATGTCTGTGGCTAGAGGAGAAAAGCAGTGAATCTTAGTACCCTGTAAGCGTGAAGTCAGGCTTTTCTAACTCCTAGTCGGCTAGTAGAAGGATAGAGACTAAAGAAAGTTAGTTTACCCGAAGCAAAGTCAAGAGAGAAAGGTGGTAGCTCTCCATGCAAGCTATTCTAGCAAGTCTTCTGTGGAGGAGGAGTAGCACTAGGCAAGTAACTTATTTCACTAGTCTCGATACACAGATTACTCAAGGTTGTACGAGCTGTAATAGTAGTTGAAAGGTGTAAACCTGCTATTGAATACACATTGGACCTTGGAAATAACAATCTTAATGGGCCTATACCAGAGAATCTTGCTGACTTGGCTCAACTACAATGCCTAGTTCTTTCTCATAATAATCTATCCGGGTCGATTCCTTCCAAGTCATCTTTGTATTTTTCTCAGGTTAATATACCTGATCTGAGCTATGCTCAACATCGTGGAGTTTTTGATCTGTCTTACAATAGGTTGTCTGGGACCATACCTGATGTGTTGGGGAACTGTGTGGTCGTGGTAGATCTTTTGATAAGCAATAACATGCTTTCTGGATAAATTCCAAGATCACTCTCTCGCCTGACAAATCTTACAACGTTGGATTTATCTGGGAATTTGCTTACTGGTCTCATTCCTCCGGAGTTTGGCGATTCGCTTAAGCTTCAAGGCTTGTATCTGGGAAATAATCAGCTTTCTGGCACCATCCCTGAAAGGTTGGGGCGTTTGAGCAGTTTGGTAAAGCTTCACTTTACTAGTAATAATAATTTATCTGGTCCAGTACCAACAAGTTTTGGGAACTTGAAAGGGCTGACTCATTTAGATTTGAGTTCTAATGAGCTCAGTGGTGAGCTTCCTTCATCTCTTGCGAGCATAATAAACCTCGTTGGGCTTTATGTTCAGCAGAATGGACAGGTTGATCAGCTTTTCTTGAATTCCATAGCATGGACATTATCTCACAGATGAAAGAAAAGAGGTCACTTGTTTAAGTCAAGCAATCGTAGAGACCGAGAAGAGTTTGCAGTGAAAATTCTCCCTCTACAGGCCTCAACAAGGCAGAACCAAAGAGAGTAGTGAGGGGAGAGGAGTGAAAACCCGACTCAAGGCCTAGTAGATCTATTCCTGCTACCTTACAACCTTCCCTGGGGGAGGTTGAGTTGAAGAAGCTGTGACAGAACAAGCTGTTACAGAATCAGCAGCTATTGAACCCCCATCTGTTGGAAGAAGGACTACTGGTAGTGGTTCGTCTTATCTTATTAGTAGCGGTCATTGGGCTTCTTCTTCTTTTCCTTCTTTCTCTTCTTTTTCTTCTCAAGGATCGAAGCTCAACTTGAAAGAAAAGGGTATAGCTTAAAGCTTTTACCAATCAAGGGTGGGAACTCATTCCTTCTTAGAAGAGTTTTAGCGCACTGGATCTCAACTCCTCCCCCAGTCTCGCACAAAGACAAAGAAGGAAGATAGTTTCAGCATGAAGCTTGCTTGGCATGAACTACGGTTGAAATAGGAGATTCTAATACGAAAACAAAGGTAGAAAGCGAACCAGGAAACGCGAAACTGCTCAACTCAAGTGAGCTTAACTCGGGCAAGAAGGAAAGAAAGGCACTTTCGGGCACACAACCGCTGAAGTGAAGGTTTCAAGTCTTGAATGCCGGTCTTTGGCTAGAGATGCGCGAAGCAGCCGGTTTGCATTTTAGATCTGGGAATCAACGAGTGAAGAAGCCGGTTGTTCTGAGCGATCCTGAAACAGGGAAGAAAGAGCTCGGTATAGAGTTGGGTGAAGTGAACTTTCAGCATTTCGAAAAGGGAGATCTTCTATAGGGGAAAAGGCTTGCAAAGAATCTCCTGATTCAAGTCTTGGGCGAAGGGTGCCACGGGAAGGCTCTGACTGTGAAACGGGGTCAAAAGCTAGTCCAAGAAGCCGCTGAGACGTGGTCCAACTACTTGAACTAATGCGGGCGGTTTCAAACCTCCACTAAAACTCCCTTGGTCGATTGACTTCGTTCGTCTACCCACGGACTCTCGGTTGAGCTAGTACATCGCTACGTACCCTCTCGCTACCTACCTTGTTTAACGCCCTATCCCGTAGGTCGAGTGGCTCCGCTCGTTCCCTATCAAAAAAGTTATTACATTCTTCTCCTTATTCGTTTTCAATTACTTCATTCCCTTCGCTTCCTGGTACAGCTTTCCTGCCCTGTTGATGCTGTTAATCCAATAGCTAAGATATCCCCTAAAAAGAAAGAAAAGAATTCAAAAGTCAAGACTAGTGAGATTAGCTTGGTGTACTTCTATCTGAAGATTGATAGACAATTTCCTTTTTTTTGGAAGACAGGACAAATGCCACAGAAAGAGAAGGAATGGAATCGGATCTCAGTTAATGCCCTCAGTCTGCTTTGCTCCATCTAAGGCTAGGGCTAGGCACTTAATCTCCCCAACATTTCTTCTTCATGTGCACATTTGAAAACAACCTATTGGCTTCAGAGTTTTCCTTCCTAGCTGCCCGGATCTGATGCACGTCGAAAAGAGGCCCTTTATACTATACGCAAAAGAGCTCTTCGGATTCACTTGCTATTGGCTGGGCTACACTTTCTTGCCTTAGGTCAATCAGGTCTTTCTCTTCCCTTACTAATGCTAATGTGGGATCAGTTACTTCCGAACAGTCTATTGACTCCCGAACAGCTACATTTGTCCATGAATTCCCTTCTGCTTCACCTTGTGGCCTATCCCAGACAGCTATGGAAGCTGCTAGCTACCTTCTTCCCATTCTTTAGTAGCCCGAGATGAGTTCTACACCCTAAGGAGACAGAGAAAGCCCTTCCAGAGATTCATGTAAAACCTGTTCTTGAAAACAGCCTACTCATGCAAAGAGTCCTTTTCCCCATGCCCATGCTATGAAAACTTCACACCAAGTCAAGCCGCTAGCTTTAGTAAGAAATCGATATTCCTATTCCTGTCCGGCTTGAAACTAGAATTAGATAAGTATAGTACGCAGGGAAGTACCTATCTGAAAGGAAGGTAACGGCTGGCACATAGGGACATCGGTTTAAGCTCCCTCAATGGGTAGCTAGCTCATATGGAATAGGTCTCTGGCTTGCTCCTGTCTGCTCTTTGGTTATCTATCGGAAAGAGTCGTAATCTTTCCTTTCTGTCTACAAAGAAATTCTTTCTATTGATTCCCGCGAATCTGGAATCTCTGTAACTATGGAAAAGGGTCATAGCGTTCTGATAAGGAAAGAAGATACGTAAGCCTCTTTTGTCTCGAAAAAGGCCTTTCTTTTAGGATATCTCTTTCTTATTTATACAATAAAAAGAGGAAAAATTAGATCTTTATTTGCGGTGCCCCGACAGAGAAGAGGCCCTTCAAATCATGGCTGAAGTCCCCACGAAGGGATATATCACAGAAGTTGGTTTTTATTTTGACTTGAAAAGCACGGGAAAAGCAGACAGTTTGCCCTTCCTTATTAAAATAAAATAGAGGATAGGATTCCTCACTATATTATATGTAGGCTACTTCTTTACTATCAGAAAAAGATTCATTGTTTAAGGATGCAGCTTATTTGCTCCATCCTCTTTTTCTCTTGTCCCTTATCTGATTATCTTATCTGATTTACTTTCCGCCCCCTTACCTCTCTCTTTAGGGATTAGGGTGGTGTGCTCTTCTGAGTGGGAGTGTGTGTTGTGCCAGAAGGCTTGCGTATAGTATATATAGAAAGATTCGGAAAATAGCTCTCGAGGATGCATCTCCATCTCCTCGTTCAAAGCAGCGTGGTAGATCAACACGCTTATCTTATATAAGAAATAAAATAAGCAGGGGAGCCAAGAAGCTCAAAGAGAGTCTGAGAAGCTTAGGCAAAAGCATACGCTTCAGACGTTTCTAGGGCTTTAGTTCCTTTTCTATATCCTTTTCTCTATGGTAGATAGAATATGCATTTTGTTCTTCTTCTTGTGATTCTTTCGGCTGTGAACCTGAGCTAATTCTTTTCTCTATTGTAGCTGAATCTCCAACAAAAAGACCTACTCGCGGCACACAGGCTATATCTTTGAATGAATCATCGACTTGGGACCTATTCTTTCATTTTCCAGTGAGGGGATCTCGGTCTCACTAACAAAACTTGACGATGAGACTTTCCGGGCCCTCTTTTTATAATAGATCCACGTAGGGAATATGTCCTCCAAACGGCATGTTATTTGTTTGCTTCTGCTCTTCTGGCTGACATGGTAGCCGATGATTAGCCTTTGTTGGCGGGGCTTGACTTTCCGACTAGTATCAGTGTACGGATACCAATCTCGATGTCTTCCCCTCCCTTTTTGAGGTTTTTTGATTGAGTCTCTCAACTGACTTACAACTTCCCTCCTGCCCCCTCATCCATCCATTGCTTTATTCCGTGGTATTGGCTAGGGCCTAAGCTTGAGGAAGTTCAAGGCACGGTCATCTTCGCCTGGCTCTAGCAGCTTCCCTACGTCACCGATTAAACTGGGTCAAGGGGGTTGGGGCTCATTTTCCTTCGTTGATTGAGCTCTTTCGGAAATCGGCCCTTCCCTTCTTCACAGGCTCGGAACTTGTATTCTGAATCTTGAGCTTGGCCGTTGCGTTGGCCTTTGATAACTAGTAGTAGGTAGGTGGCCACCTCACTAATCAAGTCTATGGGGCGTCTTTCTTCTACTTCCACCCCACTTGCCGTCACAGACAAATCAGAAAATGACTTAGGTGATGTGGGCTTCCTGACCCTGATGAATCAAGAAGGGTTCGCTCTTGGCCTACGCCTCGGCTTTCTGAAGATAAATACACTGCCCGATCCGCTGCTTCACCTATAGGTATTGATACAGCGGCTGAACTAATGGAAAGAAAGACAGGGTTTTCCACATCCATCTCGGGCAATAGAGCTCGTACAGCAAGATCTCTTTCTTCTTCTTCAAATGGCGAAAGGGATCTCGAAGCGACTAGTCTGATCTGGTACGATGTAGGTTGGGGGTTTTGAGTCATAGAGAGTCTGTATTTTATTGGACTTGGCGAGAAGTGTTAAGAGCAGACTAAGCTAAGGAAGAAAAAGAGGATTAGGATGCTTATCTTCCTTCCTACACCTAACTTGGCTATCTGAGGCTAGAAGCTGCAAAGGGGGATTCCAGATGGGATGCTTTGGTGATATCGCCAAGAGATGGTTATTTTGACCCGATGGAGTTCTATTCTGCCCCTTCCTCTGAACCAAGAGGAGAAGACGATGCCGTGGCCTCTCCGAACGCTTTCAATGCTTGTTAAGTACACTATTCCGCTTAACTTAAAGCTCCTACTTGAGTAGATCTATGCTGCGTAAGCGCTATTAAATTAAGGCTCTGAAGTAGCAGTTTAAGGCACGAGGGAGCGCGGTGTGGAGCTTGTGCGCGTACAAGTATTGCTTCTTTGCTTGCTGCGCGATAGAGCCTTGCTTGCTTAGTTTGCTTCGCTTTCTAGCTAGCTAGCTAGCTTTCGATATACCTATCTATCTATTACTCTACCTGTCCCATTAGATTGTCCTGCCTCTCTTTTATAGCTTTCAGCCTCATCCTTTGGACTTGGATTCTCTGTTGAATCGGTTCGTGCTCTTGCAAGCTTATCCTCTTATGGTTTTAAATCCGCCTAACTTGGCTATCGCTTGTCAGCTTCAGTCCCTGTTGAATCGGTTCTATCCGTTGATTTCTGGTTCCACCCTAGGATTCTTCCTTCAGTCCGAAAAGCCAAGCCACTGATGCTACTGCTGCTAAATCAGCCGATGGAGTGCAACGTTACCGGGTCATTCTGTCGGTTTTAAGAGCCTTCGGCAACCGGCAAAGAAAGACCGTTCTGAGTAGCAGTAACGCTCATAGCAAGCAAGAAAGATGGGGTAAAGGGGCGAAACGGCGGGAAAGAAAAGTTCAGTTTATAGAGTCGGAGAGCTAGTAGAGCTCATAGGTTTCTACCTGTGACTAACTTAGTGTGCTTTTGGTAGCAGCAGCCATACCAACAATCTATCTTTCGTAAATAAGCACTCGCATTACGGTGCGAGATCTGCCAAGCTAAGCTCAATCACAACCCACCGGCTCAAACAAAGGCTGGATCGGTTCACTGAACGCCAACAAAATATAGCAAGTCCTCTAGCAATTAGGTACACGAAAGCCACAGGTCCCTCTAGAAGCCATGATCCATGGGACGCGCAAGTCCCACTAACAGAAAGAGAACTAGACGACTCAAACTCACCAGCTCACTAACGCAATCTCTGAACAGGACTTTCGTCAGTTATTTCAATAGACTTGGCAGACCAAGTTTTCGAGGGAATCGGGGCGAGGCAATTAGTTGTTAAGGTCGAGCCGGTGGCGC